CCCCATAGAGATATTGAACAGAAGGGGGTATTTTTTTTGCCACTGTAATTTTGAAAATGAACGTTTAAATGTCCTTCAAAAGTAAGTAAATAGATTCGAAACATATAAAATGCGGTTAATCCCGCCGTAAACCAAGCTATTATTGCTAAAATTGGTGAATACAACCAAGTATCGTTAAGAATTTCATCTTTGGACCAAAAACAAGCAAGAGGCGGAATACCACAAAGAGAAAGTGTACCTAATAAAAAAGCAATTTTGGTAATTGGGACATGCTTTGTTAAACCCCCCATAAAAACCATATTCTGACTTTTATTTGGAGAATATCCAACAAGAGTTTCCATTGAATGAATAACGGATCCAGATACTAAAAACAATAATGCTTTCGAATAAGCATGAGTAATCAAATGAAATAAAGCACTTCGATAAGACCCCATACCTAGAGCTAACATCATATAACCCAATTGAGACATTGTGGAATAGGCTAAACCTCTCTTAATATCTTTTTGAGCAAGGGCAAAAGTAGCTCCGAATAATATTGTTATTACTCCTACCAAAGAGATGAAATTCATTATGTGAGGGATGACTATGAAAAGAGGAAAAAGCCGAGCTACAAGAAAAATGCCCGCGGCTACCATAGTAGCAGCATGTATAAGAGCCGAAATAGGAGTAGGTCCCTCCATGGCATCTGGTAACCATACATGAAGGGGAAATTGTGCAGATTTAGCAACCGCACCGGCAAATAATAGAACGGCACACAAAGTAACAAATAAAAAATTGACTTCATTATGATTATTAGAAATCAAGTTATTGAATATTTTGAATAAATCTCGAAATTCGAAACTCCCTGTTATCCAATAAAAACCTAAAATTCCTAATAATAAACCAAAATCCCCAACACGGTTAGTTACAAATGCCTTTTGGCAAGCATTTGCCGCAGCGGGCCGTGTGAACCAAAACCCTATTAATAGATATGAACACATTCCGATCAATTCCCAAAAAATATAAATTTGTATCAAATTAGAACTAGTAACTAATCCTAACATAGAAGTACTGAAAAAACTCATATAAGCGAAAAATCTCAAATATCCTTGATCATAAGACATATAATTATCACTATAAATAAGAACCATAATTCCAATAGTAGTGATTAATATTGACATAATAGAAGTAAGTGGGTCTATCAAGTAACCTAATTCTAAAGAAAAATCATTATTGATGATCCAAGACCATACATATTGATAGATAGAACTGCCATTTATTTGCTGAATAGACAGATTGATCGAAAAAATCATGACTATACTTAACAAAAAAACACTTTGAAAAGCCCACATACGGCGAAGACTTTTTGTTGCCGACGGAAAAAGAAGAAGTCCCGCTCCTATTAACACAGGAACTGAAAGTGGAAGGAAAGGTATTATCCACGCATATTGATATGTCTGTTCCATAAAAAAGGTTTTTTATTCTTAATTAATTGTTTCCGTTTTACCGGATCCTACCCCCTTTCAATTTCAAAACAAAAGGGGTCAATAAAAAAAATCAAGAGATGTACTAACTTAAAGATAATTTTCAGATTTTATATATTCTTATTTATTCTGAGTATTTCCAAAATACTTCAAATATTAAAATAAAGAAGTTACAATTGGGCAAATGATATGACCAACTTGCTCATAAAAGCGATATTAACTAAGATTTTCTTAAAATAACGAAAATTTAAATTTTCATTATTATTAGATGACTTTATATTCATAAAGTAAGGATGATTCTGATATGAATCGATATGAATCATAGGATTCACTAAGTTAAAAAATTTGTACTAATCTCGCTTTTTAGTTAGTTTGTTCCAAATCATTAACTAGTTTCATCATGAAACTGATTGATTATTTTCCATTTCAATAAAATTCAATAAAAAACATTTATAGGAAACGCTATAATTTTTTTATATAAGTTATATAAGATTTATTTTTCTATTTATCAAAAGGGGGTAAAATCAAATTAATAAAAAAAAATCACTAAGATTTCTTTTACCAAACCATGTATCTTTTAACAGATTAATTACTTTAATGATTAGTTTGATTCTAATTTAAAAATGGAATTTGGGAGTATTCTTTCCTCAAGTTTGACCAATTAATAGAAAAAATTAAAGTTTTCATAAGGTAATGGGTTCTTAAATCCCTCGGTGTTTTTTATTCTGTATAAACGACATGTAGAAAAAAAAATGGATAGAGCTCAAAGAGGAAGGTTTTTTTTAGATTATTTGTCTCACCAAATTAAATTTCTATAGTACAACAGCGGATTCTATAGAAATAGATGTTGAATCATAAAGAACAACAAATAAAGATAAAGATACGAATCAATAAAACGAGTCTTTCTTACGAATATTCTATGTATATAGAAAAACCTTTTGTTGAAAAAAAATTAAATGCTATTTTTATAGTAAGATTTTGTATGATTTTCGCATATCTTTTATCTATATTTTTTTTTGTTTTCTGAAGATAATATA